CCTTCAAATTGCGAATTTTTATTCATTTTACTATTTAATAACTTATAATCAGATTTCGGTAACTAAATATTTGAAACTTGACAATTTAAAACAGACTTTTCAAGTACGTAAATTTGTTTTAATGGATGAAAACGGGAGAATTTATAATCCTGATCCAGACAGTAAGGTCGTTTTGAATCCATTTAATTTGAATTGGTATTTTCTCCATCATAATTATTGTGAGGAAATGCCCGCAATAATTAGTCTTGGGCAGTTTATTTGTGAAAATATACGTATAGCCAAAAACGGACCACACCTAAAATCAGGTCAAGTTTTAATTGTTCAAGTTGGCTCTGTAGTAATAAGATCAGCTAAGCCTTATTTGGCTCCTCCAGGAGCAACTGTTCATGGGCATTATGGAGAAATTCTTTATGGAGGAGATACATTAGTTACATTTCTATATGAAAAAGCGAGATCTGGTGATATAACCCAGGGTCTTCCAAAAGTAGAACAAGTGTTAGAAGTGCGTTCGATTGATTCAATATCGATGAACCTAGAAAAGAGAGTTGAGGGTTGGAATGCGCGTATAACAAGAATTCTTGGAATTCCTTGGGAATTCTTGATTGGTGCTGAGCTAACTATAGTGCAAAGTCGTATCTCTTTGGTTAATAAGATCCAAAAGGTTTATCGATCCCAGGGGGTGCAAATCCATAACAGGCATATCGAAATTATTGTACGTCAAATAACATCAAAAGTGTTGGTTTCAGAAGATGGAATGTCTAATGTTTTTTTACCTGGCGAACTGATTGGATTGTTACGAGCGGAACGGACGGGGCGTGCTTTGGAAGAAGTGATCTGTTATCGAGCTATTTTATTGGGAATAACGAGAGCATCTCTGAATACTCAAAGTTTTATATCTGAAGCAAGTTTTCAAGAAACCGCTCGAGTTTTAGCAAAAGCAGCTCTCCGGGGTCGTATCGATTGGTTGAAGGGCCTGAAAGAGAACGTTGTTCTGGGGGGGATGATACCCGTTGGTACCGGATTCAAAGGATTAGTGCACTGTTCAAGACAGCATAACAATATTCTTTTGGAAACACAAAAAAATAATTTATTCGGGGGGGGAATGAGAGATATTTTCTTACACCACAGAGAATTATTTGACTTTTGCATTTCAAAGACTTTACATGATACATCAGAACAATCATTTAGAGGATTTAATGAATCCTGAGGAGTGGTTTTTTTTAACTATTTGTAATCATTTTAACTATTTGTAATCATTTGATTTCTTAATGGTAAGAAAAAAAAAGATAATAACGAATAGAAAGTAATGAATGGCCTGAATCATGTATCAATGGCCAATCTCTCGTAGAAGAGAAGGTTCCATCGGAACAATTTGGAAGAGATGAGGGAAGCAGGAATTTCTTTTGGTCAAAGTATTCATATTACAAATCTGACTAGAACTGCTCGTTTTTTATTAGAAGCTTGAGAATTCGTTTTTGATGCAGCAAGTAGGGGAAAACAATTCTTAATTGTTGGTACCAAAAATAAAGCGGCTGCTTTAGTAGCACGAGCTGCAATAAGGGCCCGGTGTCATTATGTTAATAAAAAGTGGCTCGGTGGTATGTTAACGAATTGTTCCACTACAGAAACGAGACTTCAAAAGTTCAGGGATTTGAGAACGGAACAAAACACGGGTAGACTCAACCGTCTTCGCAAAAGAGATGCAGCTATCTTGAAGATACTATTATCACGCTTGCAAATGTATCTGGGCGGGATTAAATATATATCGGGGGTACCCGATATTGTAATCATCGTTGATCAGCAAGAAGAATATACGGCTCTTCGAGAATGTCTCGCTTTGGGAATTCCAACAATTTGTTCAATCGATACAAATTGTGACCCCGATCTCGCAGATATTTCGATTCCAGCAAACGATAACGCTCTAGCTTCAATCCGATTAATTCTTAACAAATTAGTATTTGCAATTTGTGAGGGCCGTTCTAGTTCTATATGAAATCCTTGATTAATAATAAGATAAATAAATTATTTTGGCAACTACATAGATTTATGTAATCGGTTACTCTTCTTGAATCGCACAAAAGAAAAAAACTGTAGATATTTTGTGATTAGCGGGTATTCAAAATAGATAATTATAATTCAAGTGGACAAGTCAAAAAGGAGAGGGTTGAATCAAAATAATTCTTTTTAAAGTTATATTTCTGTCAGAGGGCAATATGAATGTTATATCATGTTCCATCAACACACTAAAAGGGTTAGGGTTATACAATATATCCGGTGTGGAAGTAGGCCAACATTTCTATTGGCAAATAGCAGGTTTCCAAGTCCATGCCCAAGTACTTATTACTTCTTGGGTTGTAATTGCTATCTTATTAGGTTCAGCCCTTATAGCTGTTCGGAATCCACAAACCATTCCGACTGCCGGTCAAAATTTCTTCGAATATGTCCTTGAATTCATTCGAGACGTGAGCAAAACTCAAATTGGAGAAGAATATGGTCCATG